TATACTTAAGAGTCTTTATCTTATAGTAACTTATAGTAAGAGTCTAGGTATAGTATTTTATTTTCTTTTTATAGTATACTCTGACTTATCTTATACTATACTTCACCTAGGCACTTATCATTCATTGGCGGGGGAGAACTTTCTTTTATGATAAAGAACAAAAATTCGGATTCGGATAGAGAAGCAAAAGTGTTAGCTCAACATATACGTATGTCTGCTTTCAAAGCACGAAGAGTAATTGATCAGATTCGCGGACGTTCTTATGAGGAAACACTCATGATACTGGAACTACTGCCTTATTGGGCATCTTATCCAATTTTAAAATTAGTTTATTCTGCAGCAGCAAATGCTAGTCATAATATGGGTTTGAATGAAGCTGATTTATTTATTAGTAAAGCTGAAGTAAATGGAGGTGCTATTGTTAAAAAGCTAAGACCCCGGGCTCGAGGGCGTAGTTATATGATAAAAAAAACCACTTGTCATATAAAGATTGTTTTAAAAGAAAAATCTAAATTATAGATTCATCTAAAGAAAGATAATTTTGATTCCTACTTTAGAAAAAAAAATATGGATGAAAAAGAATAGAAAAATATGGGACAAAAAATAAATCCACTTGGTTTCAGACTTGGAACAACTCAAAGTCATCATTCGTTTTGGTTTGCAAAACCAAAGAATTTTTCCATGGGTCTACAAGAAGATGAAAAAATACGGAATTGTATTAAGGACTATGTAAAAAAAAATAAGAGAATATCCTCAGGTTTCGAAGGAATTGCCCATATAGGGATTCAAAAAAGAATAGATTTGATTCAGGTCATAATCTATATTGGATTTCCCTATTTATTAATAGAAGGACGAACAAGGGGAGTCAAAGAATTACAGATGAATGTACAAAAAGAGTTTCATTTTGTAAACCGGAGACTCAATATTGCTATCACAAGAATTGAAAAGCCTTATGGACAACCTAATATTCTTGCGGAATATATAGCTTTACAATTAAAAAATAGAGTTTCGTTTCGAAAGGCAATGAAAAAAGCTATTGAATTAACTGAACAAACGGGTACAAAAGGAATTCAAGTGCAAATTGCAGGGCGTATCGACGGAAAAGAGATTGCACGTGTCGAATGGATCAGAGAAGGCAGGGTTCCCTTACAAACAATTCGCGCTAAAATTGATCACTGTTCCCATACGATTAGAACTATCTATGGAGTCTTAGGCATCAAAATTTGGATATTTGTAAACCAAGAATAAGAAAATAAGAATAATGGATCTTTCTTTATCTCGCCATTCTGCTTAGCGATAGAAAAAAATTTAGAAACTCTTTTCTTATTTTTTTTCTTAATCAAAGAAAAACAAACAATTATAATTTTAGAAGGTTTAATAAAAATTTGAATTACCCTTTATTTAGATTTTAGTATAATTGCTATGCTTAGTGTGTGACTCGTTAGTTTTTTCTTTAGAATTGAGAATTGAGATTAAAAAAAAAAAAGCAGGCTGACCCCACTCTAAACTTAGTAACTATCAAAACTAAAGAAACTCAAAACTAATAACCAACTTATTGCTTCGTATTGTCGAGATCCCAAGAAACAGTCACTATATGACTGAATCGATCATATAGTTGTAGCAACTGAAATTCTTTTCATAAAAAAATAAATCTGATTATGAATTGTGAAACAAAAAAAAGGGATGTGGAAAAGGGAAGGATGATAGAAAGAGAGAATAAAGATATCAATGATATATGATTCCCATATGTATGGTTTATGAAGAATCACCCCAGAAAAAAGGCAGTGTTATAAAGCATCAACATCAATATAAAATAAAGATACAAAATAGACAATTACAATATACTAAGAAATATACAAATAAAAAATCTAAATAAAATTGAAATAATTTCAAAAATAATAATCTAAATAATCTAATCAATATGGATAATATAGTCTATTATCTATCTAATAATAGATTATTTAATAATATAGAATAGAAAAATAGATGAATAATTTCATCGAGCTTCGGGTTAAGAAAAACTGAGGAGATTGACTCGGAAACAAATAACAGATTTTGTTGGGAGCTCCATTGCAGAGTTCAGGCCTAAGCATTAATAGAGAAGCTATGGGAACGATGGAACCTGTGACTACATAGGATTTTCTTTAAAACGAATCAATCCTAATGATTCATTGGGTAGGATGGCGGAATGAACCAATAAAAAATAGATTTCTTCTGAAAGGTCATGAATTGACTCTACAAATGAAGGAGGAAAGAGTCAATATTCGCCCGCGAACCCTTTTTTTAGTTTTAATAATTTCATTCATTGGATGACTTTTGGCGTGATTCAATAGAGGGAAAGTAAAATACTTTAGAAAATTTGATAAAAGAAGCATTATATATACATCTCCCTATTTAACAAATTAAATATAAAAAAAAAAATGAAAATGAGTATATTATTTCTTTTTATAAAATGAAATACATAAATATATGTGTATATGTAAGATTATTGAATCATTTCATTCGCGAGGAGCTGGATGAGAAGAAACTCTCATGTCCGGCTCTGCAGTAGAGATGGAATTCAGAAACAACCATCAACTATAACCCCAAAAGAACCAGATTTCGTAAACAACATAGAGGTAGAATGAAGGGAATATCTTGCCGAGGCAATCATATTTGTTTTGGCAGATACGCTCTTCAGGCACTTGAACCTGCTTGGATCACAGCTAGACAAATAGAAGCAGGGCGAAGAGCAATGACACGATATGCGCGTCGTGGTGGAAAGATATGGGTACGTATCTTTCCCGACAAACCTGTTACAGTAAGACCTACGGAAACACGTATGGGTTCGGGCAAGGGATCCCCCGAATATTGGGTATCCGTTGTTAAACCGGGCCGAATACTTTATGAAATTAGTGGAGTATCAGAAACTGTAGCCAAAGCAGCTATGGAAATAGCTGCATGCAAAATGCCTATACGAACTCAATTTGTTATTTCGGGATAGGTAAACAAAAGTAAAAGAAAGGAGTATTGAGAATGAAAAAACAACCGCGGATTTCTTTATCTCTGGACAGACAATATTTATTTTTCCCTTATTCCTTAGCATTGAAATAAGAGATTACAATTAAAATTATATGATTCAACCTCAGACCCTTTTGAATGTAGCGGATAACAGTGGAGCTCAAGAATTGATGTGTATTCGAATCATAGGAACTAGTAATCAACGATATGCTCATATTGGCGATGTTATTGTTGCTGTAATCAAAGAAGCAGTGCCCAATATGCCTCTAGAAAGATCAGAAGTAATTAGAGCTGTGATTGTACGCACGTGTAAAGAACTCAAACGTGACAACGGCATGATAATACGATATGATGACAATGCAGCGGTTATCATTGATCAAGAAGGAAATCCAAAAGGAACTCGAATTTTTGGTGCGATTGCTCGGGAATTGAGACAGTTGAATTTTACTAAAATAGTTTCATTAGCACCCGAAGTCTTATAAATGAAAATAGGATATATCTATCCTATTATTATATATATATATAATAATAGAATATTCAAATATCTGAAAGAGATCCGATTAATAGATTGTGTCTCATGCATATACTTTTAATTTCTAATAATTTTTTAGAATTTCATAATTTCAAAAAAAAAAAAATGAAAAGAAAACAAAAAAGAAGCATGTTGATTATATTAAAATGAGGAGGCACCAATAACTCTAGTTCATCATGGGTAGGGACATTATTGCCGATATAATAACTTCTATAAGAAATGCTGACATGGATCAAAAGGGAAGAGTTCAAATAGTATCTACTAATATCACTAAAAACATTGTGAAAATACTTTTACGAGAAGGTTTTATTGAAAACGTTCGAAAACATCAAGAAAGTCAAAAAAATTTCTTGGTTTCAACCTTACGACATAGAAAGACTCGGAAAGGGAATAAAATAATTTTAAAGCGTATCAGCCGACCTGGTCTACGAATCTATTCCAATTATCAACGAATTCCTAAGATTTTAGGTGGAATGGGAATTGTAATTCTTTCTACTTCTCGAGGTATAATGACGGATCGAGAAGCTCGACTAGAAAAAATTGGAGGAGAAATTTTGTGTTATATATGGTGATTCTCCTGGGTACCCTAATTGTCTCTCGAACTTACTATTTGTAAAATAGAGAGGAGAAGTTAATTATAGAACTCTTCCTCTATTAGTTGATACTTAAAGGGGGTTCCCTGGAATGAAAGAACAAAAATTGATTCATGAGGGTTTAATTACTGAATCACTTCCCAACGGTATGTTCCGAGTTCGGTTAGATAATGAAGATCTAATTCTAGGTTATATTTCAGGGAGAATCCGGCGCAGTTTTATACGTATACTACCCGGAGATAGGGTCAAAATCGAAATGAGTCGTTATGATTCAACCAGGGGACGTATCATTTATAGACTTCGCAAAAAAGATTCGAACGATTAGATCATTCTTTTCAACATCCTTTTCGTAGGGATATAATTCGAAGTTAAAAAATGCAATAAACTGATTTTTGTTTCAAAAAAAAAAAAAAAATAGATTCCGAATGAAGGTAAGGAATTATAAATATGAAAATAAGGGCTTCTGTTCGTAAAATTTGTGAAAAATGTCGCCTGATTCGTAGGCGGGGGCGAATTATAGTCATTTGTTCCAATCCGAGACATAAACAGCGACAGGGGTAATCCTTCTCAAGTTCTAAATCAATAACTTTTTCAAAGAAAAACCCATGTACATGTAAAAAGAAAGAATAAAGGATTCGTTTTCATATGAAATGGATATCCGCGTCTCTTTCTGTATATTTCTGATTCTTCTTTCTTTTTCTTTTATTCTTATGAATATGATATAATAAAATATGGCAAAACCTATAGCAAAAATTGGTTTACGTAAGAATGCACGTATTGGTTCACATAAGAATGAACGTAGAATACCAAAAGGAGTTATTCATGTTCAAGCGAGTTTCAACAATACTATTGTAACTGTTACAGACGTACGAGGTCGGGTGGTTTCTTGGGCTTCTGCAGGTACTTCTGGATTCAGAGGTACAAGAAAGGGAACACCCTATGCTGCTCAAGCAGCAGCGTTTAATGCTATTCGTACAGTCGTTGAACAGGGTATGCAACGAGCAGAAGTTATGATAAAGGGTCCAGGTCTTGGAAGAGATGCGGCATTACGAGCCATTCGTAGAAGTGGGATGCTATTAAGTTTCGTACGTGATGTAACACCCATGCCGCATAATGGATGTCGCCCCCCTAAAAAAAGACGTGTGTAGAAATAAGAATTCAAGAGATTTCAAGAGAAATAAATGATTCAATGATCTGATCCAATAATCATAAATAAAAGAAAAATAATACTATGGTTCGAGAAGAAGTAGCAGGATCCACTCGAACACTACAGTGGAAATGTGTTGAATCAAGAGTAGACAGCAAGCGTCTTTATTATGGTCGTTTCGTTCTGTCCCCGCTTATGAAAGGTCAAGCCGATACCATAGGTATTGCCATGCGAAGGGCTTTACTTGGAGAAATAGAAGGAACATGTATCACACGTGCAACATCTGAAAATGTGCTGCATGAATATTCTACGATAGTAGGTATTGAAGAATCAGTACACGAGATTTTAATAAATTTGAAAGAAATTGTATTGAGAAGTAATCTCTATGGAGTTAGGGGCGCATCCATTTGCGTCAGGGGTCCCAAATACATAACAGCTCAAGATATCATCTCACCACCTTCTGTAGAAATAGTTGACACGACACAGCATATAGCTAACCTGACAGAACCAATTGATTTGTGTATTGAATTACAAATCAAGAGAGATCGCGGATATCGTATGAAATTCACAAACGACTCTCACGATGGAAGTTATCCTATAGATATTGTATCCATGCCCGTTCGAAATGCGAATCATAGTATTCATTCTTATGGGAATGGGAATGAAAAACAAGAGATACTCTTTCTAGAAATATGGACGAATGGAAGTTTAACTCCTAAAGAAGCACTTTATGAAGCTTCTCGTAATTTGATTGATTTATTGATTCCTTTTCTACATGCAGAGGAAGAGGACATGAATTTCGAGGAAAATGAAAACAGATGGAATCTACCCCTTTTTTCCTTTCAAGACAGATTCACTAATCTCAGGAAAAACAAAAAAGGAATTCCATTGACATGTATTTTTATTGACCAATCAGAATTGTCTTCGCGGGCCTATAATTGTCTCAAAAGGTCCAATATACATACATTATTGGACCTTTTGAGTCACAGTCAAGAAGATCTTATGAAAATGGAATATTTTTGCATAGAAGATGTAAAACAGATATTGGGCACTCTACAGAAGCATTTTGCAATCAATTTACCTACGAAAAAGTTTTCATTTTAAATCCATTGGAATTTTTTCATTTTTAAGTTTTTATAAAGAAAAAAGAATATAATGAGTTTTGAATATCCGACACGATCCATATATTTGCAGAATAGATCATAATAAGATTGATTGATGTATCTAGGGAAGATCCAGAAGGGGGATCTTCCTTAGATACCTATATCGTAGTATTTCACGGTTGAATCAATTTGAAAAAGACCTAAAGTTAGGGATTTCTCAATAGGTAAAGTTGCTCCAATACCTAACCAAAGAGCTACTGCGGTACCGATCAAAAAGACTGTTGTAGCTACTGGACGACGAAATGGATTTTGGAATTTATTTACATTCTCCAAAAAAGGTACTGTCAATAATCCTATTGGTACTGAAACCATTAAAAGAACACCCAATAACTTATTGGGTACTGTGCGAAGTATTTGAAATACGGGAAAGAAGTACCATTCGGGTAATATTTCCAACGGAGTTGCAAATGGATCCGCGGGTTCACCGATCATTGACGGCTCTAGAACTGCTAAGCCCACACTACATGCAATAGTGCCTAGAATTACTACTGGAAAAATATATAAAAGATCATTGGGCCATGCGGGTTCTCCATAATAATTATGCCCCATCCCTTTAGCCAATTTAGCTCTTAATACGGGATCATTCAAATCAGGTTTCTTTGTTATTTGGATAGGTGAATTCTTATCCATCCCCCAAAGGAACCGGACATGATAATTTTTTATCATCCGGCTCGAGCAAGAATCAAAAGAATCACAGAAATAGATCCATAGAAAATCTATATCTATAGTTCATAACTATCTACATATATAATGTAGAATGACTTTATGTAAGAAAAGATTTATAAAATTCAATTTACCCGAGTTGCAACGATTCATTGCAAAGAATTCAGTTCTGGCAACAAGGAAATGCTCAATATCCAAGTAGGCTTACAAATTCGATCATGATCAAGTGCTTTTTGGATTGTCTCATGTCTTTTGGTTGGTATTTATCCCCACAGCATCTCGATTTTATTACATATACATACAAAAATACAAAGTTTTTACTTGTTACTAATAAAGTCTAGCCCTGTTCTTCCTTAGATCCCTTATTTCACTCCGATAGTATCAAAGATCGGGGTCGATGCAGAGGAAATGAATGCATCTACATACTATAAGAAACTTACTAAGATTACTATCAAATTAATACAAAATACTAATACTATCAATATACTAATTACGATAATTAGAAGAAATTTACTATAAAAAAAGAAAAATCAAACAAAGTGGAATAGATAGAACATTGGATCATGGATCATGCCACATCACTTATTCTAGGGATCTTACGGAGCCTGTTCATGCATGACAGAATTCGGGTATGATCATAGAAAAGATTCTCCTCAAGCGAACCGCCCTATCCTATGCTACATAAAGGGACTGACGTGATGGTTGGATGCGGAGACACATTGGGTTGTGAATTCCAACATGGCGGATAAAATCATATATCTGCATGGCCCAATCAATAGTTCAAGTCACACACTCCCATAATCCATCCTCTTTTAGGAAAATATACTTCAACGATTCGTATCAAATAAACAATACTTCAGAGTTGAAGAGAAGTATCCAAATAACATGCCTTATTTTTAAATAATCCATATTTTTAGCAATGAAAGACTCTTGTTCCTCCCCTATATGATAAATTACAAATATCTATGATCTGCCTTCTCTATAAAGGACCCGAAATACCTTGCTTACGTATCATTGGAAAGTGCATTAACATAAATACGGCAGTAAGAAGAGGCAATACAAAAGTATGTAAACTATAAAAACGAGTCAAAGTGGATTGGCCCACACTAGCACTTCCACGTAATAATTCTACCAAAGGCGATCCTATTATAGGAATAGCTTCGGGCACGCCTGTTACAATTTTTACTGCCCAATAACCAATTTGGTCCCGAGGTAAGGAATAACCAGTTACGCCAAAAGATGCGGTCAATACAGCCAGAACCACCCCTGTAACCCAAGTTAATTCGCGGGGTTTTTTAAACCCACCCGTAAGATACACACGAAATACGTGCAAGATCATCATTAGAACCATCATACTTGCTGACCATCGATGAACTGATCGAATTAACCAACCAAAGTTGGCCTCAGTCATTATGTATTGAACAGAGGAAAAAGCCTCTGTAACAGTTGGACGATAGTAAAAGGTCATAGCAAAACCCGTAGCTACTTGTACTAAAAAACAAGTAAGCGTAATCCCTCCTAGACAATAAAATATGTTGACATGAGGAGGAACATATTTACTAGTTATATCATCTGCAATCGCTTGAATCTCGAGACGTTCCTCGAACCAATCATATACTTTATTGAGATAGGTAACCCAAGAAAGACTCCCCCTCTTAGAACCGTATATGAGAATTTCATCTCGTACGGCTCAAGCCGAAACACACAAATACTGGTTTCAACGGATATAACGGATATGGAATAGAGAGTTTACAACTTCTTGGGACTTAGCCGCTTGACTCGATTTGACCCAAAGATACGAAGTAAGAAAAATCCGGAATCTCTTCTTTGTGATGATAATGCCAAGAAATACAATCTCAAGTTGGCTCATCCATCTTTCTTTATTTTAATCGTGACAGGCCTCTTGAATCTTCTCTTCCCTATTTTTTTTTGATAGGAATTCTCTTGTTGAGACCCTATGAATCAATTGAAACCTCAGATTCATACTAGAACCACGATGATTTAAGAAAGCCAAAGCTAAACTCAAAGGTTCTCTGAGTAAAAACCATTTGATCATCACTTCTTCAATGAATGTAATGACTCAAAAAAATCTAGAGAAAGAGTTTTATTTCGGTCAAAATAAGTCTGAAGGAAAAAATTGTTGGATTTAGAAAAGACCTATTTCCATTTTTTTTAGTCCGGTTGCGAGGTCTGAATAATAGGTATGAATCATAGTTCAAATATTTCTTTTCTTGATCTATTCTATATAGTCCGTGCTCCAGAGACTAGAATAAATATCTGACGAGGTAGAATCATCTTGATAGAGATGACAGGTCCATTCTCTGTATTATCAATAGGATCAATTATAACAAGTCACACGCTCATATTCTGGAAATGAAATATCAAAACAAATAAATTTCACGATCGAACTACCAGAATGATCTATAAATCCAAGTCTTAGGTAATCTTAAGTTGAAGTCTGAAATATTTTAAGAATTAAGTAAGTCTAAGTAAAATAATCTGTTTTGATTGAAAAACAAGGACCTCCTAGTTTTTACGAACTAATTAATTGAAATTCCATCCAGTAAAACAGATGAATTATAAATTTCCAAAATAATAGATAGAAATATTGCAAATAGAGCCATTGCAACTCCCATAAGTGGTGTAGTCCCCCACCCTGGAGCTACTTTTCCATATTCCGAATTCAATGGTTTCAATAAACTCCCTACGCCAGTTCGTCTTGGTCCAGATCTAGAACTACTCTCAACGGTTTTTGTAGCCATAAATCCTCTTTCATCATGGGTTGAAATCTGTTGACTTTGTATACCATTCCGTTGTAGTTGTAAATAAACAACATTATCGTGATCCATTGTGATCTTTAAATTATCGAAAAATGGAAACAGCAACCCTAGTCGCCATCTCC